AATATTTATAATAATTCAAATTTTTTGAATAAATACTTAACTTTATAACTAGATAACTAGTAGACTCTAACTTAGTAGAAAAATACTCTATTATACCGTTCGTTACTTGGTTTTTACAAAGACAGAATACTAATATCTGTATTCTTCCTTCATTTCAAATATGAATATTATGCTTGGAGGTTTAGGAAAAAATCAGAGCCCCTTATCGGATTTGAACCGATGACTTACGCCTTACCATGGCGTTACTCTACCACTGAGTTAAAAGGGCTTATTTACTGGTTGATGAATTCCTGAATAGATTGCTATATCGATAAAATGTCTATATCCTATAGCTAGATATAGCTAGATAAAATCTAAAAAATATCTATCTATATATACATAATACATAGTACATCCAGTAGACTCATAGTAGTTGATTTAGTAGTTGATTGGTGGTTCATGTTGATGGTTCAGTTTCGAATAATAATAAATGGATTTACCGCGCAAGTCTAGGGTAAAGTGCAATAAATTGTTTGAAAATGGAACCTGTTTTCTTTTCTTGACTGAATTTATTCCCAACAGAATAAAGTTCACTTACACGTACAACGTACACTTACCAATTCAATTGAAACATCAATTTCAAGATATTTCGACGAATCATGTGATGAAGAGATTCTACTTGGCTTGTTCCCTGAACAAAATGAAAAAGATTTTAAAAATTTTATTTTCTGGATCCCGGTTACTAAATTTATTGTTTCTAAATTTCCTGTTTTATTTAATATGAGATTAAGAATATCTTAATCTTATTTTAACACTGAATGAACGGAAGACTGAAAGAGAAAGAAATAAAACTTAATCCCACCCCTTTTAGACTAATGACTCCACGATAAAATCCTATTCTTTATTATTATTTCTTTATTATTATTTATTATAATTTTCGTTTTTTATTTTTTATATTAATAATTAATATTAGACTAAATACTATAAAATACTATATATATAACTATATATAATATATAATAGATATTTTATAGTTTTTATAGTTATAGTATAGATATAGTTAGTTATAGATGGAATATAGAGCACCGAGTGGTGATTAGAATGAATCATTCCTCAGTGACGAATCACCCCAAAATTCTCTACACCTTAGTATTGACAATTTAAAAAAACTGATGATACTATGATCATAGTATGATGGCGGTTGGACAAACAGGCCCCCATCGTCTAGTGGTTCAGGACATCTCTCTTTCAAGGAGGCGGCGGGGATTCGAATTCCCCTGGGGGTAGGATACTACGAAAGAAAGTTAATCGTGGATTACCAATAAGTTTTAAGGCGATTCGTCCTGGGTCGATGCCCGAGCGGTTAATGGGGACGGACTGTAAATTCGTTGGCAATATGCCTACGCTGGTTCAAATCCAGCTCGGCCCAACAATTCGTCAATTTATCAATAACCCCCTTGCCCTTCATAAATACTCGATACGGAGATAAAAAAGACTAAAAATCTTTGCTAGATCCCCTATTTCATTGGGATTGTAGTTCAATTGGTCAGAGCACCGCCCTGTCAAGGCGGAAGCTGCGGGTTCGAGCCCCGTCAGTCCCGGCGGATCCAATAAAAATACATCAATCAATCCAATCCATCTATTACCTTCTATGACTATGAAAGGGAGCCGAGGGCAAAATCTTTTTCCCAAACTAAAAAGGGTTCTTTATTTCCTTTTCTTTCCCTTTTTGGCAGGATAAAGGGCGTATTAGTACAATTATTGGTAGCATTATACTAATACTAAGTATTCCAAGTCTCTTTTTTCGATTATTCCAGATACCTGGAATAGACTAATATATATATATATTATTTATTTCTAACTAATCAAAGTAGAAGAGTGGTCTGATGATACTTGATCAGATGATTGTACATGAAAAAATGCAAGATACGCTATAGAAAAAAGAACGGAACCAAATAAAGGAATTTTAGATTAGGTCCCGAATCTAAATTGGGGTTCGGTACGGATAAAAAAACCCCTTTGTTATACTCTTCCGTTTTTGACGACGAATTTTTATGGATCTTATTTCAAAACATTGAGAGGTAATTGATTCGAAAGGTTTATGATCTCTAGGGGATTAAATCCCGAGTTATTGTGAAGTAAAAAAAGATTATATTATGGAAGTAAATATTCTTGCTTTTATTGCTACTGTGCTATTCATTCTAGTTCCTACGGCCTTTCTACTTATAATTTACGTAAAAACAGTAAGTGAAAAAAATTAATTGGAATTAAGCTTGACTTATAAGTTTAAGTTCTTATCAAAAAAAAAAAGGGGATTCCAATTTTAGCGTCTTAAAAATAATGGAAATAAGCTAATTCTGGTCGGGGTAGTATTCTAATAGATAGACCCTATGGTCTATCTATTAGAGTGTAGAATGTGTAAAGGTCTACTTTATAATCTTTATAATAAAAAATCTTTATAATTTATAATTTTATAATAATGTATAATAAAATACAATTGAAAAAATTCTAAAGCAAGTAGTAAGTGTGTAATATGGGACTCATCCGAGTGAAGGTTCTCTTATGTATAATATCTCGTTCGACAACCACGATGTCTATGTGTATAACACTTTTCCTATTAATAGAATTCAGAGAAAAGTATATATATTTATGCATATATACTTAACCAAATATACTTAACTAAACGACTTATTAATTAAAGTAAAGAAGGAATAATTTCCTTAGTACTCCTCCATAATTCTGTGGTAAGAACCCATTGATTGAAATAGAATGGTTCGCAATCATTTTTATAATTTTATTATAATGAATTTCCTTTTCTCAGTATTCCTTTCGAAATACAAAGATGGGAGTTGGTGAAATATCTGTTTGATTGAAAAAGTGTGATATAATGGATTACTCCCTCGGAATCGAATGGAATTCAAAATATTTTTTCGTTTTAATATAGTGCAAAACGTGTTGCAGAACGATCTAGAAAACAATCGATACAGTTTGATTAATTAGTAATACTCCTAGAGTCCACTTCTTCCCCATACTATAAGTGAAAGGGAAAATGTAAAGACTACCATTAAAGCAGCCCAAGCGAGACTTACTATATCCATGTGAATTATGTCCCCTTATCTATATAAATAGGATCTCTCAAAATATGAAGGAATTGAATTATTCTATTCCTCTATACTATTTAGTATAGTGGAATCCATGGTGCAGAGTCAAAAAAAGGATTCGGACCGAATAATATTGATATCCCAATTTACTAAATTAACTTCTACTAAACGAACTCATTTAATGACAAATTCCTAGATGGTTTCGAAACATTAAAACATTAAATAAAAGGAAAGGTGAATATAAAGCAAAATACGTAGTAACATCTCTAGCAAACGTTACTAATGGAAAACATGTAGGAAAAATAAGGCCTTTTTGGTTATTGCTACTCATTAAGTAAAAAGCATAAAAAGATAAATAAATATCAAATTGTGTATTTGATCGAATGCATAACCCTTTTCAACTATCTCTGTGAAAAAGTGGAGAGATAATATATTCTTGATTCGATGTTGCCGAACAAAAAATTCTTTCCAATTTCTTATTGCAGACCAAGAGAATCCCGAAGTTTTTATACGGTTAGAATATATCGTTGAATCCTCGATTTATTTACATTTACACTTTTTTTGAAAACCGCTACTCGCCTGTTTCGAATCAAACAAGTATCAAGAGCTCCTTTTTTCTGCTTCTATGAGAAAAATTTTGGCGAGTTCTATTAGCAGCACAAAAGTAGGGTTTTACACCTTTTGTTGATCAGGCGACACCCGGATTTGAACTGGGGAAAAAGGATTTGCAGTCCCCCGCCTTACCACTCGGCCATGCCGCCAAAACGATATAAAACTAGAGAAAAATGAAATATATCCTGTATTACTGCACTCTCTTGTATTTATTATTTATTGTATGTGTACACGCGGTGCGTCGGGGGTTACGTTTTTTTAATGCCTTTTTGCCTAAAAGAAACTCTTCGCTTTCCGTTGGATTTGATACGCCCCTGTAGGGTATCTCAAAATAACCAACTTTCCCACGTTCTAGTCTGTCTGTTTTCATTCGCAAAAGTCAAACAAATTTGAACCATTAACTTCTTGGAAATGCAGGAACGATTTAAATTGAATCTCAAAATGTTTTTCTTTTCTTAATCATATAAAAACATATAAATTGATACATTACTATTGAGTTTAAAAAACCTTCTCAATTTAAATTATAGCAACAATTATTAGTATATGTAAACCCCAACTTTATTTTAAATTTTTTATTTATTACTTATTTAGCACAAACCAGGCTGTTTAAAATAGGAACATCAATACAAAAAAGGAGAACACGGATATTAATATCTACATACGTCTTTAATAAATAAATAAATCGCTCTTCTATTTAGATTTTCTATTAGAAAGTTTATATATGTAATATCATAATAATGAGAATGATAGAAATTCAATCATTTTTTTGTTTGATATTCTCTCCAAAATTCTATAACTTAACCTTAATTAAGATTAAGTGGACAATTTTTTTTTTCTCGAATTGTTTTAAAAATTCCTTTCAATTTGTATCCGTTCCAAATTTCAATTAACGTAGAAAATTCTTTTTTTCTTCATTCATACGTATTTCATACATTCTATTCGAGATATGGAGTTGGGTAAAATTTCATGTGATTCAGTAAACAGAATATAAATTCCATCATTGCTAGATCATTTCTAAAAATTTGGTGAAGAACGAACCAATAGTGGGATTTTTTGATAAATGGGAAATTAAAAATGCTAGGAGATGGAAATGAGGGAATGTCTACAATACCTGGATTAAATCAGATACAATTTGAAGGATTTTGTAGGTTTATTGATCAGGGTTTGATGGAAGAACTTTCTAAATTTCCAAAAATAGAAGACACAGATCAAGAAATCGAATTTCAATTATTTGTGGAGACATACCAACTGGTAGAACCGTTGATAAAGGAAAAGGATGCTGTATATAAATTATTAACATATTCCTCTGAATTATATGTATCCGCGGGATTAATTTGGAAAACCGGCAGGGATATGCAAGAACAAACAATTTTTATAGGAAACATTCCTCTAATGAATTCCTTAGGAACTTTTATAGTAAATGGAATATATCGAATTTTGATTAACCAAATATTACAAAGCCCAGGTATTTATTACCGGTCAGAATTGGACCATAACGGAATTTCGGTATATACTGGTACTATAATATCAGATTGGGGAGGAAGATCAGAATTAGAGATTGATATAAAAGCAAGGATCTGGGCTCGTGTAAGTAGGAAACAAAAAATATCTATTCTAGTTCTATCATCAGCTATGGGTTTGAATCTAAGAGAAATTCTAGAAAATGTTTGGTATCCTGAAATTTTTTTGTCTTTTCTGAACGATAAGGAGAGAAAAAAAATTGGGTCAAAAGAAAATGCCATTTTAGCGTTTTATGAACAATTTGCTTGTGTAGGTGGAGATCCGGTATTTTCTGAATCTTTATGTAAAGAATTACAAAAAAAATTCTTTCAACAAAGATGTGAATTAGGAAGAGTTGGTCGACGAAATATGAACCGAAGGCTAAACCTTGATATACCTCAGAACAATACCTTTTTGTTACCACGAGATATATTGGAAGCCGCAGATCGTTTGATTGGACTGAAATTTGGAATGGGCACGGTTGACGATATGAATCATTTGAAAAATAAACGTATTCGTTCTGTAGCAGATCTTTTACAAGATCAATTTGGGTTGGCTCTGGTTCGTTTAGAAAATGCGGTTCGCGGAACTATATGTGGAGCAATTCGACATAAATTGATACCAACACCCCAAAATTTGGTAACTTCAACTGCATTAACAACTACTTTTGAGTCTTTTTTCGGTTTACACCCCCTATCTCAAGTTTTGGATCGAACCAATCCATTGACACAAATAGTTCATGGGAGAAAGTTGAGTTATTTGGGCCCTGGGGGACTAACAGGGCGAACTGCTAGTTTTCGTATACGAGATATTCATTCCAGTCACTATGGGCGTATTTGTCCAATCGATACATCTGAAGGAATCAATGTTGGACTTATTGGATCCTTATCAATTCATGCGAAGATAGGTCCGTGGGGATCTCTAGAAAGCCCTTTTTATGAAATTTCTGAGAGATCGACAGAGGTACGAATGCTTTTTTTATCGCCGGGTAGAGATGAATACTTTACGATAGCTGCGGGAAATTCTTTGGCTTTAAATGGAAATCTTCAGGAAGAGCAGGTTGTTCCAGCTCGATACCGTCAAGACTTCTTGACTATTGCGTGGGAAAGGGTTCATCTTAGAAGTATTTTCCCCTTCCAATATTTTTCTATTGGAGCTTCGCTGATTCCTTTTATCGAACACAACGATGCGAATAGAGCTTTAATGAGTTCAAATATGCAACGTCAAGCAGTTCCACTTTCTAGGTCCGAGAAATGCATTGTTGGAACTGGGTTGGAACGACAAGCAGCTCTAGATTCCGGGGCTCTTTATATAGCCGAACGCGAGGGAAGGGTCGTTTATACGGATACGGACAAAATAGTTTTGTCGGGTAATGGAGGTACTCTAAGCATTCGATTAGATCAGTATCAACGCTCGAACAAAAACACTTGTATGCACCAAAAACCACAGGCTCGTCGGGGTAAATGCATTAAAAAGGGGCAAATTTTAGCTGACGGTGCTGCTACGGTTGGTGGAGAACTTTCTTTGGGGAAAGGTATATTAGTAGCTTATATGCCGTGGGAAGGTTACAATTATGAAGATGCAGTACTCATTAGTGAACGTTTGATATATGAAGATATTTATACTTCCTTTCACATACGGAAATATGAAATTCAGATCCATGTCACAAACCAGGGTCCCGAAAGGGTCACTAACGAAATACCCCATTTAGAAGCCCATTTACTCCGTAATTTAGATAAAAATGGAATTGTGATGCTTGGATCTTGGGTAGAGACGGGTGATATTTTAGTAGGAAAATTAACGCCCCAGGTGGTGAAAGAGTCGTCGTATGCTCCAGAAGATAGATTGTTACGAGCTATCCTTGGCATTCAGGTATCTACTTCAAAAGAAACGTGTCTAAAACTACCTATAGGCGCTAGGGGTCGGGTTATTGATGTCAGATGGATCCACAAGAAGGGGGGTTCCAGTTATAATCCAGAAACGATTCGTGTATATATTTCACAGAAACGTGACATTAAAGTCGGCGATAAAGTAGCTGGAAGACATGGAAATAAGGGTATTATTTCCAAAATTTTGCCTAGACAAGATATGCCCTATTTGGAAGATGGAATACCTGTTGATATGGTCTTTAATCCTTTAGGAGTACCTTCAAGGATGAATGTCGGACAGATATTTGAATGTTCACTTGGGTTAGCCGGAAACCTGTTAAACAGGCATTATCGAATAGCGCCCTTTGATGAGCGATATGAACAAGAAGCTTCGAGAAAACTGGTGTTTTCTGAATTATATCAAGCCAGTAAGCAAACGG